TGACCCATAGTGATCATTTATCAAAGAATGACTCTGGTTATCAAATGATTGAAGAGCCGGGAGCAATTTACTTACGATACTTAGTTGACATTCATAAAAAGTATCTAATGAATTATGAGTTCAATACACCCTGTTTAGCAGAAAGACGGATATTCCTTGCTCATTATCAGACAATCACTTATTCACAAACCTCGTGTGGGGCGAATAGTTTTCATTTCCCATCTCATGGAAAACCCTTTTCGCTCCGCTTAGCCTTATCCCCCTCTAGGGGTATTTTAGTGATAGGTTCTATAGGAACTGGACGGTCCTATTTGGTCAAATACCTAGCGACAAACTCCTATGTTCCTTTCATTACAGTATTTCTGAACAAGTTCCTGGATAACAAGCCTAAGGGTTTTCTTATTGATGATAGGGACGATATTGATGATAGTGACGATATTGATGTGAGTGACGATATCGACCGTGACCTTGATACGGAGCTGGAGCTTCTAACTAGGATGAATGCACTAACTATGGATATGATGCCGGAAATAGACCGATTTTATATCACCCTTCAATTCGAATTAGCAAAAGCAATGTCTCCTTGCATAATATGGATTCCAAACATTCACGATCTGGATGTGAATGAGTCGAATTACTTATCCCTCGGTCTATTAGTGAACTATCTCTCCAGGGATTGTGAAAGATGTTCCACTAGAAATATTCTTGTTATTGCTTCGACTCATATTCCCCAAAAAGTGGATCCCGCTCTAATAGCTCCGAATAAATTAAATACATGCATTAAGATACGAAGGCTTCTTATTCCACAACAACGAAAGCACGTTTTCACTCTTTCATATAGTAGGGGATTTCACTTGGAAAAGAAAATGTTCCATACTAAGAGATTCGGGTCCGTAACCATGGGTTCCAATGTACGAGATCTTGTAGCACTTACCAATGAGGCCCTATCGATTAGTATTACACAGAAGAAATCAATTCTAGACACTAATATAATTCGATCTGCTCTTCATAGACAAACTTGGGATTTGCGATCCCAGGTAAGATCGGTTCAGGATCATGGGATCCTTTTCTATCAGATAGGAAGGGCTGTTGCACAAAATGTATTTCTAAGTAATTGCCCCATAGATCCTATATCTATCTATATGAAGAAGAAATCATGTAACGAAGGGGATTCTTATTTGTACAAATGGTACTTCGAACTTGGAACGAGCATGAAGAAATTAACGATACTTCTTTATCTTTTGAGTTGTTCTGCCGGATCGATTGCTCAAGACCTTTGGTCTCTACCCGGACCCGATGAAAAAAATGGGATCATTTATTATGGACTTGTTGAGAATGATTCTGATCTAGTTCATGGCCTATTAGAAGTAGAAGGCGCTCTGGTGGGATCCTCACGGACAGAAAAAGATTGCATTGATAATGATCGAGTGACATTGCTTCTTCGGCCCGAACCAAGGAGTCCCTTAGATATGATGCAAAATGGATCTTGTTCTATCCTTGATCAGAGATTTCTCTATGAAAAATATGAATCGGAGTTTGAAGAAGGGGAAGTAGAAGGAATCCTCGACCCGCAACAGATAGAGGAGGATTTATTCAATCACATAGTTTGGGCTCCTAGAATATGGAGCCCTTGGGGCTTTCTATTTGATTGTATCGAAAGGCCCAATGAATTGGGATTTCCCTATTGGGCCAGGTCATTTCGGGGCAAGCGGATCGTTTATGATGAAGAGGATGAGCTTCAAGAGAATGATTCGGAGTTCTTGCAGAGTGGAACCATGCAGTACCAGATACGAGATAGATCTTCCAAAGAACAAGGCGTTTTTCGAATAAGCCAATTCATTTGGGACCCTGCAGATCCACTCTTTTTCCTATTCAAAGATCAGCCCTTTGTCTCTGTGTTTTCACATCGAGAATTCTTTGCAGATGAGGAGATGTCAAAGGGGCTTCTTACTTCCCAAACGGATCCTCCTACATCTATATATAAACGCTGGTTTATCAAGAATACGCAAGAAAAGCACTTCGAATTGTTGATTCATCGCCAGAGATGGCTTAGAACCAAGAGTTCATTATCTAATGGATTTTTCCGTTCTAATACTCTATCCGAGAGTTATCAGTATTTATCAAATCTGTTCCTATCTAACGGAAGGCTATTGGATCAAATGACAAAGGCATTGTTGAGAAAAAGATGGCTTTTCCCGGATGAAATGAAAATTGGATTCATGTAATAGGAGAAAGGTTTCCCATTCCTTAGCCTGAAAGATATGTGGCCATGAAATAGGGATTAAGTGGAACAGAATTGACTGGGTGGTAGAGTCGTGGAAACACCTCCTTCTTCCATATTTTGGACACGGAACAATATGTTACTGCTGAAACATGGAAGAATTGAAATCTTAGATCAAAACACTATGTATGGATGGTATGAACTGCCTAAACAAGAATTCTTGAACAGCGAGCAACCAGAGCTATTACTCACTACATCAAAAAATTTCCATTAATGAAA